ACTATAGAAGTTCCCAGGGAATTCATTAGAGGAATGTTTCCAATAAAAATAGTTTGTTCTTGGATATCTCTACCGCTTTTCCAAATTAATCCCGCGGATACATAGAGTTCAGAGGAATATGTAAGTGATTCATATATGGCATCTTTTTCTTTTATCGGGGGTTCTACCAATTGATATGTTTCCACAAATAATTGAAATTCGATTTCTTGATCTGTATCTTCAATTTTTGGAAACTTATAAAGTTCGTCTGTTAAGCCCCGATCAATGAACCTACAAAACCCTTCAAATTGTATCTGATTCAACCCGGGTATTGTAGACATTTCTTCATTTCCACCCCCAAGCATTTTCAATTTCCCCATTTCTTTTATAGAAAATATCCCACGATTTGCTGTCATTCTTCATCGAATTACATGAATAGATTTAGCAATAATGGAATTTCTGTTCTTTTTATACTGAATCACATGAAATTTGACCTAACTCCGTGTATGAAATACCTATTATGAAAAGAGGAATAAATAGAATATAAATTATAAATGGAAACAAATTCAAAAACTCCAGAAGTCTAGGTGGAGTTTTTAAAAGAATATCAAACTAAAAAATTTCCTCCATTTCTTCCATTATTATGATATTACATATTCCAATTCGATTGGATACCAGAAAAAAATCAAGCACGATAGTTTCTTGAAAATTCCATATAGGGTAGAATTCCATATAGGATAGATATTATATATATACGGATAAGATACCCGATTAGATCCGATCCGTGTAATCAATTCAATTTATGTTCTAGGGTTTACATATACTGACAGTTGTTGTTATAATTTAAATGTAAATGGAGGAGAATTTTTTTTTTTTCAATTTCAATAAAAAAGCAATATTGATATTGATTAGTTATGTATCAATTCCTTATTATTTCACTAAGAAAAAACGATTTTAGAGTAAAATTCAAGAATAATTCAGGAATGAATAGGTTAACTTAACGGTTCTAGTTTGTCCTGAAATTTTGTCTTTTGTGACTGAAGGTGCACTTTTTTTTTCAATTGAAAACAAAAAAAGGGGGCCTATTCTCATATATTTTTTATTTATTTGTATCGTTTTGGCGGCATGGCCGAGCGGTAAGGCGGGGGACTGCAAATCCTTTTTCCCCAGTTCAAATCTGGGTGTCGCCTGATCAACAAGAGAATTGAAATAGTTTATTCCGTTTTGCTGATAGAGAAAACTTGACATTTTTTCAAACAGAAGCAAGCCAAGCGGGGTAAAAGGACTCTTGAGACTTGTTTGATGCTTAGAATTTAGGTTTGTTCTCTAAAAAATGCTGTAAATCATGTCGTCTCGGATTCAAAGAAAAATTCTAGTAGTGAAAAGGAAGCGATAAATCTTAAAATGATAGTTCTTTCACTCTACTACTACTGCAGTGTCCGTTTACTGACCGGGTCTTGAATTAGATTGGATAAAGGGATAGGTCGGACAGGAAATTCTAATCTAATCCCATTTTTAGTTGGGGAGGGGGTGGAAGAAACCTTGTATACAGACTCATGAAAGTATATATATGATCGCTCCCGCTTTAATATTAGTTAGATTGAATAACTAATTGGATTTCTTCTTTTTTTATTTAAATAATTCTATTCGGCAACCTCTAGTCAAATAATTAATTTACTCGGCTGTCTTGCGATTGTTTTATAGAACGAATCGGGAGCGGGAGGCGATAAGGATTAGATCTAAGACTTATGTTTTATTTTGTGTTCTTTTTATATTTCTGCCCCCCCCCCCCCAAAAAAAAAWARAGAATGTTAATACTTCAATAATATAATAATATTCGAATGGTTAWTTTATATTTCTGCCCCCCCCCAAAAAAAAATCGATAGTCTATCTAGGGAAGTTTAGGAGTGGGAATAGTAAAAATAAAATGCATCTCAAATACATTATCAGATACATTACAAATAGAATCCGACCCTTTTCTTTGTATTTTTTCTTTTTATTTTGCTTTAATATTTCTATTTATTCCCCTCCTTCTTCTTCATCTCCTTTACTTTTAATGTTACTTTTTTTATTTTTAGCGGCTAAATAATTGATGTTGATGTACACGTTACATAGTTCATGATGCAGAACTTTTTCAGTTCATCCTATTGGCTCGGCTCATCCGAAATAAGTATAATTAAGAAGTATCATTCAAATTTGAGAATCTTAATAAATCCCTACCCTAATTTGTTTATTTCTCCCTTCCATAATAATATATGAATGAGACCTCAATTATTATTATTCGGTTTGATTTTTTTTTTTCAATTACTTTGTCTGATCTATAAGACGACAATGTACAGATATTTCTTAAATTAAATATCTGGGGTTGGAGAAATGCGGATTAGTTTCTTCTTTTTATCTTTTAGTGAGCATCTTGGATTTCATAAAATTTGGGGGCGATATAATCTTTACGCAAAGGCCATCCTATCCAACTTTCGGGCATTAAAATACGTTTCAGACGCGGATGATTATCATAAGAGAT